GGGCGTGGATGTTCTTATTTGGACATCTTGTTTGGGCTACTGGATTTATGTTCTTAATTTCCTGGCGGGGGTATTGGCAAGAATTGATTGAAACTTTAGCCTGGGCTCATGAACGCACACCTTTAGCTAATTTGATTCGATGGAGAGATAAACCGGTCGCTCTTTCTATTGTACAAGCGAGATTAGTTGGATTAGCCCACTTTTCTGTCGGTTATATATTTACTTATGCAGCTTTCTTGATTGCTTCTACATCGGGCAAGTTTGGTTAATTCTTTATTTTAGGGGGTGTATCCGCGAGAATATCATTTCTTTCAATAGAGAAGGGATCTACCTTCTTATATTTCTACATCTAGGATCTGACTTGTATCATTGATACTAATAGGAATTGAACCATTATGGCAAGAAAAAGTTTGATTCAGAGGGAGAAGAAGAGACAAAAATTGGAAAAAAAATATCATTTGATTCGTCGATCCTCAAAAAAAGAAATAAGCAAAGTTCCGTCGTTGAGCGAGAAATGGGAAATTCATGGAAAGTTACAATCTCCACCACGTAATAGTGCACCTACACGCCTTCATCGACGTTGTTTTTCGACCGGAAGACCGAGAGCTAACTATCGAGACTTTGGGTTATCCGGACACGTACTTCGCGAAATGGTTCATGCATGTTTGTTGCCCGGGGCAACAAGATCAAGTTGGTAAGGATAAAAATGTCCTTTCATTTTTCTATTAATTTCTATGATCATCGATCATAGAGGGTCCTCTTTACCATTCTGTATAAATGGACTATTCTATTTGTACAGATATGGTAGAGGGGCGCATTCAATCCCTGTTTGTCTATTAATTCTCAGTTCGTCTCTTCATCGCGGGGTAGAGCAGCGTGGTAGCTCGCAAGGCTCATAACCTTGAGGTCACGGGTTCAAATCCCGTCTCCGCAACATTTTTTCGACAAAAAAACCGAATAATTAATTACCGTTTTTTTTTGGGGGGGGGGGGAAAGAAAGGGAAGAGTAGAACCACTAGACTACTGCGGTCAACTATACTTATATACTTAACTATACTTACTATACTTAAACTTAATTAATGCTTTATCTATTAAATATAAATAAAATAGATTGAATTTCATATATTTACCCATTATCCTGGGCGGATAGCGGGAATCGAACCCGCATCTTCTCCTTGGCAAAGAGAAATTTTACCATTCGACCATATCCGCATTATATATAATTATATATATATTTATATATATATTTATATTATTTATTTATATAATTTCGAATTTATATAATATTTAGATAATTCTTATTTCAAAACGTCTTATAATAAATACTTAATAACTAAATATGTATTTAGTATATTTTTTATTTCAATTTTATTATTTTCCATTTTTACATATTTTTACAATACAAATACACAAAAGTTTGTCCCCTCCCTCTATTTTTAATTTTTCTAATTTTTTCTTTTTCGTTATTTGCATTTTTGGGACTTATATTGAATTTTAATGTGTCTCACAACCTGAAGGAATTCGGAGGGAGGGGTCATTTCATTTTTGGATCTAGAACGAATAGGTTCAAGAGATGAGAGAATTAAGGATACCCACCAGAAAGACTAATCCAATCCACAATGATGTACCGGAAAATACAACATTTTTGTTACCCGACCAACCCTCAGGAGAAGCAAATACAACAGGTACACTAATCAATAAGATTAATGAAGTAGCAATTAATGCAAAAACAGCCAACTGGAAAGCAATAGTCATGTTTCTAATCCTCCAATCTACCAACAAAAGAATTATACCATTTGATATCTTTATCATTATCAGCCAAAAATAAAAAAAAATGCATCATGGAAAGATTTTACCATGAATCCATCATTGATTCTATATGACTTATTACCACCCCTTGTCGCTTTATTCGGGCACGGAACCGAGGGTCATTTTTTTTTACTTTACAAAACAGGGGGCATGCTTGCTGGATCATGCATCTGTATTATATATATACAGATAGATAGACCTATAGATTTACACCCGATATCTTTCTATAGATAGTAATAGTATCAACTCATATGTCCATGTTCGGGTTCTATTGGGTGGAATAAAAATCAAATATGGGATAAAAAGAAAATAGAAATTTTCTTTCGGAGAGATGGCCGAGTGGTTGATAGCCCCGGTCTTGAAAACCGGTATAGTTCGAAACAAAGAACTATCGAGGGTTCGAATCCCTCTCTCTCCTTTTCTCGGCGAATAGATTTGTTGCGTTTCTTTTTTTTATTGGTTTTGCCCGGCTGAGTAGCATAAAAGGAAATGGCTCGGCTAAATGGGATAGCCGAGCCAGAAAAGAAATAGATTAGAAGAGAGAAATGGGTTGAAAAGAAAGGAAGAAGGAATCCTTTTTAAATAGGACTTGATCCACCGTACATATTAGGTTTGGTGGAATCAAATTGATTCCTACTTCAAGCATTGGATCTCTATCTCAGTTAAGAGGAGTCATGGAAAGAACAGGTTC